TATGATTTTTTTTTCTCGTAGACCGCCCCTTCTTTTCTAATGGGTTTCGAATATTAAAAAAATTTATTGGTCTATTGATACCTAGGTCAAATCCATGAACTCAATTCGGTTATTGCTTTCTATTCTTAAAAATCCCCTCCCTAAGCCATAAATCATGAATTGTCTTATGACTCATAAATCCGATAGATAAATTTTTGAAAGAACTGTTCAAGAAACAAATGATCCCTTTTCTCGCTCTCGCTACCAGCGGATCCCCAGACATACTCCTTTCCTCCAAGAATCTTATTCTTGAATATTGTTCGTGAAAAAATGAATAGTTTTATATATTCTTCGAATTTCTATGTCTAGGAAAGTACGACAGGATCATATATTTTATTACTTTCTATTTTATATTTTTTTCTTTTATTGTCTTCTTTGTTCTATTTTCCTTTGCATCGATATGAAAAGAAAATTTTGGATACGCGAAGCCATGATTTGATGGATTTTTTTTTATTTTTCTATAGATATATCATATCTTATAGAAATAATACAAATGAAAATGGATTTTTTCTTGTGTTCGGAAATAGAAATAAAAAAAGATGTTAAAAAGAAAATTGTATGTTGGAACTTGGAATAAGCCCTTCTGCGTGGAGGAAGGGAATAGCAATTTCTTCCTATAGAACCTCTAGGAACAAGAAAAGAAGATTTCATCGGAAATATCGACAGATTCTTACGAAGTCCAAACCAAAGAAGTATTAAAAACAAAAAAAAAACGATCTACTGTTCGAATTTCATCTCTAGCGAATTTGAATATCAGAATAGTAGATATAGTTATGATTCAATGGGTTAGGTCCACTTACTTTTTTTATAATCTTTCCCATTTTTTTTTGATTGGAATAATCGAAAATAGGAATATCTAACAATTAAAGGAGATATCATTATTCATTAAAAAAAGAAAATAATGATAATAATGTTCTGTTCCACTTTCTAACTATAATTACTTTATTTACTATATTCGAATTCATTAGAATGATAACGATAACTTATTAGAATTAGAATTCATAATTCCATTTTCTAATGAAATTCTACGATTCCTTAGTTTATATATATATTATTTTATTACAAATATAAACTTAGTACAAATATCAAGAATATCTCTATTCTTACTTCAAATATGAATACTACTGCTGGCGTTTTCGGAAAAAAAAAAAGAAGTAAAAAGCCCCTTATCGGATTTGAACCGATGACTTACGCCTTACCATGGCGTTACTCTACCACTGAGTTAAAAGGGCCCCGTTTGATTCAATTCCTGAATAAGAAACTAGCCTATATGAGTCTAGTATATATATTTGTTACTGCATATACTTATATTATATAGATAAGATAGGATTAGAATATATGTACATAGATAGATTTTTTAGCGACTCATTAAGGAACAAGAAATTGGATTTACCTAGTGAATAGAGTATAGTTAAAAAAATAGTTTATTGAGATTGGATTTGATCAATATCAATGGAATGAATTATTTCAAAACCGATTCGAATGGAAGTCATCCTCATCATAACACGAAATTCATTTCATTGATACATGTACCCACCAATTCAAATATTTCATCGAATGATTGATAAATGGATTCAATTTGTCCTGTCCCTCAACCAAATTCTTATTGAAAAAAACAATTTTCAATAACTTGTTGATCACTATCTACCCGATTTCCAGATTGATTATCGTTTTCTTATTTCCCGGCTTAGTGTGAGATAGAAATATACCTACCGAATCTTAACAATGAATGAAAGTGAAAGAAATGAAGTTTTAACACCTCGCCCTTTCCAGCAAACCAATCATTCCCTGAAAGGATCCTATCTTTCTTTTGCTTTCTTTCCCGTTACTTATCTTTTTTCTATTTTTTTTTTTTATTATAGATGATTGGAATGAACAATTTCGAAATCTAAATGATGAATCAAAAGATTCTATGGTATGGAATTATGAAAGATGGAAAGATCCTTTTGATCGAATCATATCATTCCATTATATTGACAATTTCAAAAAACTGTTCATACTATGAACGTAGTATAATGGCGGTCGGGCAAGTACGCCCCCATCGTCTAGTGGTTCAGGACATCTCTCTTTCAAGGAGGCAGCGGGGATTCGACTTCCCCTGGGGGTAGGGTACTACGAAAGGAAGTTGATCATGGATTATCAATAAAGACTCCAATTTATTCTTCCTGGGTCGATGCCCGAGCGGTTAATGGGGACGGACTGTAAATTCGTTGGCAATATGTCTACGCTGGTTCAAATCCAGCTCGGCCCAATAATTTAATTTGCCGATCCACCATGAAATGATATAACCCATTTGTTGTTTTCCGGAAATGACTGATGTGTTCTGATACGGAAGAATCCAAATATGATAGATACATCCCTAACGCTATTTCTTTTTTCCGTATAAAGCTAAGGAAATGATTAATTTAAAGTTAAAGTAAATAAAAAAGAGTCTTTTTTTTTTATTTTCTTTATTTTCATTGATTCATTTTTCAATCGATTTAGCAATAACGAACGGATTACGAGTAATCCGTGTCGATCTCGATAAAATGCATATCTATATAATATCTATATAGATATCAATATATCAATATATAAATAATAGATATAGATATGAATATATAAATAAGTCCGCCTCTGTCAGTTACAGCACAACGGTTCGAATCTAAAATAGAAAGGGAAATGGTTTGAATGAAATCGTAAGAATATGTATGCTGTACGCTTTTTTCCCTGGGATTGTAGTTCAATTGGTCAGAGCACCGCCCTGTCAAGGCGGAAGCTGCGGGTTCGAGCCCCGTCAGTCCCGATGGATACAAATCCAATAAAAAAAGACATCAATTCATTTCGTGTGTGAAAGGGAATAAAAATAACAAAATATCATTCCTAACAGGGATTCCTCTTTTTTTTTTTATTTCTTCGTCGGAACCCTTACCTTAAACTAAAAAAAAAAGAAAAAAGGAAAAGGAATTTTGGATTGCATCAGAAATATAATTTTTTAATTTGGTATGGATAAAAGATCTTCCTATGTTATACTATTTAATTCTCGACGATGAATTTATTTGATAGCTCAGATATTGTTATTCGTGATATTGATCCGATTTGATATCATTAAGATGTAATTTATACCATTGAATTTACCGACGAAAGATTTATCATCTCTATGGGATTAAATCCCGAATTATTTATTGAAAATTAAAGAGAAATAAAACATAGAGATTATGGAAGTAAATATTCTCGCATTTATTGCTACTGCACTGTTCATTCTAGTTCCTACTGCTTTTTTACTTATAATTTACGTAAAAACGGTAAGTCAAAGTGACTAATTTTACTTAAACAACATGACTTCTTAATTCTTATCAATACAATGATTGAATAAAAAAAAATGAAAAAGGATTTCAATTTAGGGTCTTAGTCTTAAATGAGATGATCGGACTACAATCAGCGGAATTCTATGAAATCCGGATAGTATGGTAGAAAGAAATCAAATCTATTTCTTTCTACTATCTATCTATTATTGTAGTATATTAAAGTTTGACTCTAGAAAAATAGAGGTTTAATATGGATCAATCTACAATATGTATCTTGATATTCATATATATCTTCATATATAGAATCTCAATTACATATATGTACATAGCATAGCGTCCCAATTTTGTTCTTTGTTTCATCTATTTGATTTGTATTGGTTCCAATCAATCTGAAATAATCAAAAAGCAACTCTTATTCTTCCGATTCTAATTTTTATATTTCTTATTATTTTCACAATCCCGGTATTATATCATATTAAAAAAAAAAGAAAAGGAGGGGACAAAAAGAATAAAGTAGGAGTGGGGGGTTACGCGATTCCTCATTTTCCATATATAACTTTGGTAAGAGCCAGTTCATCGAAATAGAAATCTTAATAAGAATTCGGGGAGTAAATTTCCTATTATTTGTATTCCCTTGACTTTCAAAATACGAACATGGGAATAATTCAAATATTTGTTTGATTGAAAGAGTATTTTCTATTTCTATATTATCCATAGAATACATTACACTACTAGAATACAATAGAATTCCGAAATGCAGATATATTTGAATTTAATTAATTAGTATTAATTAAATACTAAAAATGAAATTAGCATTAATTAAATACTTAAAATGAAATACTTAAATTCAATAGTTAAAAAATGGAAGAACCCAGTTATAAAAAAAAAACAATTGATACTTTGATCCCTTAACTCAATAAGTAGTACCCTTAGAGTCCACTTCTCCCCCATACTACGAGGGAAAGGGAAAATGAAAAAACTACCATTAAAGCAGCCCAAGCAAGACTTACTATATCCATGTAAATTTTGTCTCCTATCTCTATCAATATGAAGAAATTTTTTCATTATTGTTCACTAATTTTTCTTGTATTTTTTTATTTTTTTGTATTATTCACTAATAATACTATAATAACTAATAATACTATAATATATAATAATAGTGGAAACTAAAATATATAATAATAGTGGAATCGCTGGTACAGAGTCAAAAAAGGGATTCTGGGCTAACACCATTGACAAAACAATCCAATAAATCCAATTAGAACATCTAAGAAGTTCTAATTGGATTTCTAGTAGAATGGCAAAACATTAAGCATAAACAAAATATCCGGAGACATCTTTGGAAGTAGTGAAGTAGTAAGGGAATGAATATTACTAACAGGTAGGAATAATAAGACCTATGTTTTATTTTGTTTCCCCCCATTAAGTAATTTCATTAAGTAAGTAATTTCATTATCATTAAGTAAAAAGTAAAAAAATGTAGAATCAAGACAGATTACTTTACATACTCATATTCTTATTTCCATCTCTTATTTCCATTTGATCTAATCCTTACCGTCTCCCGGTTCGTTCTCTAAAACAATCGGAAGACAGCCTATTCAATTCTTTGACTATAAAATTCTTTGACTAGACAGACGAAAAGAAAGATTTTATTTTATATTCTAATGGAAATAGAATATAAATAATAATAATGAATTTTTTTAGAAAAAAAAAATATATTCTATTAAATCAAGAACATTAATTAATAAAAATAAGTAAGAATATTCAAAAAAAAATATGAAAATAGAACTATTTAAATAAAAACTATTTAATTTTAATAAAATTTATATAAAAAAAGAAAGCCAATTAGCTATTTAATCTAACTAATCTAACTAATATTGAATAAATGGGGAAGCGCTCATATACTTTACATGAGTCTGTATACAAGGTTTTTCTTCCGCCCCTTCCCCAACTAAAAATGGAATTAGATTCCTTGTCCGACCTATCCCTATCCAATCTAATTCAAGACCCAGTCAGTAGACGGACACTACATTAGTAGTGGAATGAAAAGACTATCATTTCAAGATTTATTGATTCCTTTTCACTACTAGAATCTTTCTTTGAATCCGAGACGAAAAGATTTACAGCATTTTAGAGAACAAGCCTCCCGATGCTTAGAATTTAGAATCAAAAAAGTCTCAAGAGTCCTTTTCCCCGCTTGCTTCTGCTGGAAAAAAACGAAAGTTTTCTATCAACAAAACGGAATACACTATTTCAATTCTCTTGTCGATCAGGCGACACCCGGATTTGAACTGGGGAAAAAGGATTTGCAGTCCCCCGCCTTACCACTCGGCCATGCCGCCAAAACGCTATAAAAAAATATATGAGAATACCCCCCCCCAAAAAAAAAAGGGGGTTCTAAACTTATTTTTTTTTTTTATTTTACGTGTTTGTATCTTAAATTCCGTTTTCTTTAATCCCATTCCATTCTTCAAAGAGCTCCTCTGCCCTTTTCTATTGAAAAAACAAACGTACACCTTCAGTCACAAAAGCAAAAATTTCGGGACAAATCGGAACCGTTAACTATTAATTGCTGAACGATTCTTGAATTTGAATCTAAAACGGTTTTTTCTTAATGAGATAAGAAAATCGAAATTGATACATAACCAATCAATATTGCTTTTTTTTATTGAAAAAAAAATCCTTCTACATTTCCATTATAACAGCAACTGTCAATATGTGTAAACCCTAGAACATAAGTTTGAATTGTTACACAGATATTATCTAATCGGGTATCTTATCCGTATATAATACCTATACTAAAGAAAGGGAATTTTGAAGAAATTCTCGTGCTTCCTTTTTTTTTTTTTACAATTTTTCATTAAATAGATTGAATAGAAAATATAAAATTAACACGGCATGTGCTGTCCCGAACGAATAGGACTACAATAAAGTAAGAGACATATAGTTATCTATATGGATATATATAGTGGAGTTAGATCTGCGCATGTTTAATAAATACAAGCCTTATTACTTACGCACTCCAATCGTATTCTCAAATTCTAAAAAAAATGGGTAAAAATATCTCTCTTCTCTGCGAATTCGAATTCTTTTTTGAATAATTGAAAGGGTTAAGTGCTAAAAAAATCCATTCTATATTGTTTCTGATTATTAGATCTTTATCTCATCGAGCAGAGCAAATCCCGAATTCATTTTTTTTTCTGGTATCCAATCGAATTGGAATATGTAATATCATAATAATGGTAGAAAAGGAATCCATTTTTTGTTTTGATATTCCTAAAAAAAAAAACCCCGAAGTTCTAGGTAGAATTTTTCAATTCGTTTCTATTTATCTTATATTCTAATTTAGATTCTATCTGTTTGTTTTGTTGCAAATTCCAATTTTAGTATAAAATTTTATTTTATTTATTCCTCTTTTCATAATAGGTATTTCATACACGGAGTTAGGTAAAATTTCATGTGATTCAGTAAAAAGAACAGAAATTCCATTATTGCTAAATCTATTCATGTGATTCGATGAAGAATGACAGCAAATCGTGGAATATTTTCTATAAAATAAATAAATGGGGAAATTGAAAATGCTTGGGGGTGGAAATGAGGGAATGTCTACACTACCCGGGTTGAATCAGATACAATTTGAAGGGTTTTGTAGGTTCATTGATCGGGGCTTAACAGAAGCGCTTTTTAAGTTTCCAAAAATTGAAGATACAGATCAAGAAATTGAATTTCAATTATTTGTGGAAACATATCAATTGGTAGAACCCTTGATAAAAGAAAAAGATGCCGTATATGAATCACTTACATATTCCTCTGAATTATATGTATCCGCGGGATTAATTTGGAAAAGCAATAGGGATATTCAAGAACAAACTATTTTTATTGGAAACATTCCTCTAATGAATTCCCTGGGAACTTCTATAGTAAATGGAATATACAGAATTGTAATCAATCAAATATTGCAAAGCCCTGGTATCTATTACCGGTCAGAATTGGACCATAACGGAATTTCGGTCTATACTGGCACCATAATATCAGATTGGGGAGGAAGATTAGAATTAGAGATTGATAGAAAAGCAAGGATATGGGCTCGTGTGAGTAGGAAACAGAAAATATCTATTCTAGTTCTATCATCAGCTATGGGTTCGAATTTAAGCGAAATTCTAGAGAATGTTTG